TCCGAAGACACGATTCATCGAAATCATGAGTCACCTTTGATATCGACACATCTGAGATCGCCAAATGTTCGGGAGTTCCTCTATTCAATCCTTTTCCTTCTTCTTGTTGCTGGATATCTCGTTCGTACACATCTTTTCTTTGTTTCCCGATCCTCTAGTGAGTTACAGACAGAGTTCGAAAGGGTCAAATCTTTGATGATTCCATCATACATGATTGAGTTGCGAAAACTTCTGGATAGGTATCCTACATCTGAACTGAATTCTTTCTGGTTAAAAAATATCTTTCTAGTTGCTCTGGAACAATTAGGAGATTCTTTAAAAGAAATACGGGGGTCTGCTTATGGTGGCAACATCCTATTGGGCGGTGGCCCCGCTTATGGGGTCAAATCAATACGCCCTAAGAATAAATATTTGAATATCGATATCATCGATCTCATAAGTATCATACCAAATCCCATCAATCGAATCACTTTTTCGAGAAATACGAGATATCTAAGTCATACAAGTAAAGAGATCTATTCATTGATAAGAAAAAAAAAAAACGTGAACAGTGATTGGATTGATGATAAAATCGAATCCTGGGTCGCGACCAGTGATTCGATTGATGATGAAGAAAGAGAATTCTTGGTTCAGTTCTCCACCTTAACGACAGAAAAAGGGATTGATCAAATTCTATTGAGTCTGACTCATAGTGATCATTTATCAAAGAATGACTCTGGTTATCAAATGATTGAACAACGGGGAGCAATTTACTTACGATACTTAGTTGACATTCATAAAAAGTATCTAATGAATTATGAGTTCAATACATCCTGTTTAGCAGAAAGACGGATATTCCTTGCTCATTATCAGACAATCGCTTATTCACAAACCTCATGTGGGGCTAATAGTTTTCAACCCTTTTCGCTCCGCTTATCCCTATCCCCCTCTAGGGGTATTTTAGTGATAGGTTCTATAGGAACTGGACGATCCTATTTGGTCAAATACCTAGTGACAAACTCCTATGTTCCTTTAATTACGGTATTTCTGAACAAGTTCCTGGATAACAAACCTAAAGGTTTTCTTATTGATGATAGTGATGGTATTGATCGCAACCTTGATACGGAGCTGTTAACTATGATGAATGCGCTAACTATGGATATGATGCCGGAAATAGACCCATTTTATATCACCCTTCAATTCGAATTAGCAAAAGCAATGTCTCCTTGCATAATATGGATTCCAAACATTCATGATCTGGATGTGAATGCGTCGAATTACTTATCCCTCGGTCTATTAGTGAACTATCTCTCCAGGGATTGTGAAAGATGTTCCACTAGAAAAACTCTTGTTATTGCTTCGACTCATATTCCCCAAAAAGTGGATCCCGCTCTAATAGCTACGAATAAATTAAATACATGCATTAAGATACGAAGGCTTCTTATTCCACAACAACGAAAGCATTTTTTCACTCTTTTATATACTAGAGGGTTTCACTTGGAAAAGAAAATGTTCCATACTAATGGATTCGGGTCCATAACCATGGGTTCCAATGCACGAGATCTTGTAGCACTTACCAATGAGGCCTTGTCGATTAGTATTACACAGAAGAAATCAATTATAGACACTAATACAATTAGATCCGCTCTTCATAGACAAACTTGGAATTTGCGATCCCAGGTAAGATCGATTCAGGATCATGGGATTCTTTTCTATCAGATAGGAAGGGCTGTTGCACAAAATGTACTTCTAAGTAATTGCCCCATAGATCCTATATCTATCTATATGAAGAAGAAATCATGTAATGAAGGGGGTTCTTATTTGTACAAATGGTACTTCGAACTTGGAACGAATATGAAGAAATTAATGATACTTCTTTATCTTTTGAGTTGTTCTGCCGGATCGGTCGCTCAAGATCTTTGGTCTCTACCCCGACCCGATGAAAAAAATGGGATCACTTCTTATGGACTCGTTGAGAATGATTCTGATCTAGTTCATGGCCTATTAGAAGTAGAAGGCGCTCTGGTGGGATCCTCACGGACAGAAAAAGATTACAGTCAGTTTGATAATGATCGAGTGACATTGCTTCTTCGGCCCGAACCGAGGAATCCCTTAGATATGGATATGATGCAAAATGGATCTTGTTCTATCGTTGATCAGAGATTTCTCTATGAAAAATACGAATCGGGATTTGAAGAAGGGGATGGGGCCCTCGACCCACAACAGATAGAGGAGGATTTATTCAATCACATAGTTTGGGCTCCTAGAATATGGCACCCCTGGGGCTTTCTATTTGATTGCCCCGAAAGGCCCAATGAATTGGGATTTCCCTATTGGGCCAGGTCATTTCGGGGCAAGCGGATCGAAGAGGATGAGCTTCAAGAGTTGGAGTTCTTACAGAGTGGAACCGTGCAGTACCAGACACGAGATAGATCTTCCAAAGAACAAGGCTTTTTTCGAATAAGCCAATTCATTTGGGACCCCGCAGATCCACTCTTTTTCCTATTCAAAGATGAGCCTT